ATAAATTGATCATATCTTTGTAGCAACTGAAATTTTTATTTTCATTCTAAATTGAAAGTAAAATAAAGAGGAAAGGTGTGGATAACTGGAAGTATGAGAGAAAGAGAGAAAAACAATATCAATGTTATAGAATTCCAATATGTAAGGTCTATGAGTCATCTCATAAGGGCAGTGTAAGAAAGCATCAATACTAATCGATTCATCCATAATGAAATATGAAATGAATCCTTCGTATAAAAAGAAAAAAATCAAGAGCTTCGAGCCAATAAAGACTAAGAAGGTTGACTCAAGAATCAATTGGATGATGAGCTCCATTGGCAAATTGGGACCTAACCATTAAATACGAAGCCATGGGAACGATGGAATCTGTGAATGCAAACAAAAGATTTTCTTGAACAAATGAATCTTAATAATTCGCTAGTCGGGATGGCGAAATTAACCAGAAATCAATTCATCTATTCTTAGAAGTCACAAACAAGCCTTACGACTCAAATAGAGATTGCAAGAGTAAATATTCGCCCGCGAAAAATTGGTAAACTTAGATAAAGGACAAAAGAACATAGATATTTATTAGGACCTTAGAAAAAAACTATTATTTAGAACAATAAAATTTTTACACAAAATGTTATAATATCAATTCAAATTAATTGGAATTGATATTCCATTTTTAATCCTTTTATTCGCGAGGAGCTGGATGAGAAGAAATTATCATGTCCAGTTCTGTAGTAGAGATGGAATTCCGAAACAACCATCAACTATAACCCAAAAAGAACTAGATTCCGTAAACAACATAGAGGAAGAATGAAGGGAATGTCTTATCGAGGTAATAATATTTGTTTCGGTAAATATGGTCTTCAGGCACTTGAACCTGCTTGGATCACATCTAGACAAATCGAAGCAGGTCGACGAGCAATGACACGAAATGCACGCCGCGGTGGAAAAATATGGGTGCGGATATTTCCAGACAAACCAGTTACAATAAGACCTGCTGAAACACGTATGGGTTCGGGTAAAGGATCCCCTGAATATTGGGTAGCTGTTGTTAAACCAGGGCGAATACTATATGAAATGAGTGGAGTAACCGAAAATATAGCTAGAAGGGCTATTTTAATAGCAGCATCCAAAATGCCTATACGAACACAATTTATTATTTCGGGATAAAAAGAAAATGTAGAACCGATATAAATGAGTCTTGAATATGAAACAAAAGTGCAGGTTTTTTTTTTGGAAACCAATATTTCTTTTATTTTCTTCATCCTTGGAAGAATAGACTAAAAAATTGATATGATTCAACCTCAGACCCATTTAAATGTAGCGGATAACAGCGGGGCTAGAGAATTGATGTGTATTCGAATCCTAGGAGCTAGTAATCGTCGATATGCTCATATTGGAGACGTTATTGTTGCTGTGATCAAAGAAGCAGTACCCAACATGCCCCTAGAAAAATCAGAAGTAGTCAGAGCTGTAATTGTTCGTACCTGTAAAGAACTTAAACGTGACAGCGGTATGATAATACGATATGATGATAATGCTGCAGTTGTGATTGATCAAGAAGGAAATCCAAAAGGAACTCGAATTTTTGGTGCAATCCCCCGAGAATTGAGACAATTAAATTTTACTAAAATAGTTTCATTAGCTCCCGAAGTATTATAAAACGAGATTGTGCTGTTTTTCTTTGGGGTATTTGAAAGAAATAAATTAAGGACTAGATTAATTTGTAGATTGTGTCTCACGCATATACCTTTAAAGATTCATATATCATAAACAAAAAAAAGAAAAACATGTTGATTATCTTCCATTTTGAGGCACCAATAATTTTAGTTCATCATGGGTAGAGACACTATTGCCGAGATAATAACCTCTATACGAAACGCTGATATGGATAGAAAAAGAGTTGTTCGCATAGCATCTACTAATATCACCGAAAATATTGTTAAAATACTTTTCCGAGAAGGTTTTATCGAAAACGTAAGAAAACATCGAGAAAAAAATAAATCTTTTTTGGTTTTAACCCTACGACATAGAAGGAATAGGAAAAAGCCCGATAGAAATTTTTTAAATTTAAAACGGATCAGTCGACCCGGTCTACGAATCTATTCTAACTCGCAACAAATTCCTAGAATTTTAGGTGGGATTGGGATTGTAATTCTTTCTACTTCTCGAGGTATAATGACAGACCGGGAGGCTCGACTAGAAAAAATTGGCGGAGAAATTTTGTGTTATATATGGTAATCCTTTTAATATCCAAATGGGATCTGAAACCTCTTCCTATTTGTAAAAAAAAAAATAAAAAAGATGCGTTATCTAATATTTTTTCTGCTCCATTAGTTGAGATTTCAAGGGGGCTTTACCTAGAATGAAAGAACAAAAATGGATTCATGAAGGTTTAATTACCGAATCGCTTCCCAATGGCATGTTCCGAGTTCGGTTAGATAATGAGGATCTGATTCTAGGTTATGTTTCAGGAAAGATCCGACGTAGTTTTATACGGATACTGCCA